ACAAAGAAAAGTATAGATAAAGAAAGGTTATATCAGGAGTCCCTGATTTGTTCTGCGGAGATATAATGACTCTCATTTTTATTCAATTCATAATTGGCAATTCCTACTACATAATTTTTATTCAATTCATAATTGGCAATTCCTACTACATAATATAATTATCGGGGACCTTTTGAAAAAGGGGAAGAGAAGCTTTTTCAATACTCTTTGATTTCAAAAAGACACTATCAATCATGTCAAAAATAAACCAAATAGAGAAAAGCCGGCTATCGGAATCGAACCGATGACTATCGCATTACAAATGCGATGCTCTAACCGCTGAGCTAAGCGGGCTAAACTAAGATCAATTTTTATATGCAGAGGAACTTAAGCAAACTGTTGAATCTTAGCTCTTCATAAGTAAATAAGTAATGTGAAGATATAATAGAATTGCAAATAAATATTGTAATTGAATCTTATTATAGAACATAAGAATTAATATAAGGATTAATAGAATATCGCACAATATAGAATTTCGACCCATTTATTATATCAATTATCTCTTTATCAATAAAGAATATCTTAATTAGGTAGTCAAATTTTATTTTTCATTTCTTAAGATTATTTAATATCTATTTTTGAGTTATAGAATTCTAATATTCTAGAATAGAAATACATATCAAATTTTAGATTTATATTTATAGAAATTTATAGAAATCGAATTTATTACATTGTATAAATTAAATTTGTAATGTAATAAATAGATGTAATAAATTTTCGTTTTCGCTATTCTTTTCGTTATTTTCAATTAGATTCGAATTATCTAGAATTATGGAAGGTCTGCTCTAGGGAAAGAAAAAATGAAATAGAAAGATGCAATACAGATAAATTAAATTTAGATCATAATGAAACATTGCGTTTCTTTTCATTCGGAAAGGTGGAAGCTAAGACGAAAAAAAGAAGTGATCCTTCGAGTATTCAAAATTTCACGAAAAAATCAGAGAAAGAAAGGCATATATAATATGTATGTGGTGTATATACATATATATTGAATTGCGGATATCTAAGTAATAGAATGATTTCTGATTGTACCAAATATGGGTCGTCGAGAAAGAGAAAAGAAGATAGAAGATAAGCAAAAAAGAGGAAAAACTTTTCGATATTCAATATAGAAATCGGTATTTAATGAATATGAATTAAGTGGGTACAATATAATTGAAATGCAAGAAAAAAAAAGAGAATGGCAGAATAATGAGACAAAAGAAAAAAGAGAAAAAAGGGGATATGGGGGATATGGGGGATATGGCGGAATTGGTAGACGCTACGGACTTAATTGGATTGAGCCTTGGTACGGAAACTTACTAAGTGATAACTTTCAAATTCAGAGAAACCCTGGAATTAAAAATGGGCAATCCTGAGCCAAATCCTATTGTCCGAAAACAAAGAAAGATTCAGAAAGAAAGAATAACACAAGGATAGGTGCAGAGACTCAATGGAAGCTGTTCTAACAAATGGAGTTGGGTTGACCGCGTTGCGTTAGGAAAGGAATCCTTACGTCACAACTTTCGAAAGGCTAAAGTAAAGGATAAACCTATATACATATATATATATATACTGAAATACTATCTTCAAATGATTAATACTATCTTCAAATGATTAACGATCACCTGACCTTTTATTTTGTCATATTTATATTATATGGCAAATAAGCGAATTGTTGTCAATTGATTCCAAGTTTAAGAAAGAGTCGAATATTAATTGATCAAATTATTCACTCCAAGGTCTGATAGATCTTTTTATTTTGAGGAACTGATTAATCGGAGGAGAATAAAGATAGAGTCCCGTTCTACATGTTAATACCGACAACAATGAAAGTTATAGTAAGAGGAAAATCCGTCGACTTTAGAAATCGTGAGGGTTCAAGTCCCTCTATCCCCAAAAAGGCCTATTTGGCTCCGATTCCCTAATTATATTATTGTTTCTATTCTCTTTTCCTTTTTGTTAACGTTTCAAAAGTCGTTATCTGTCTCATTCATTCTACTCTTTCACAAATGGATATGAGCAAAATTTTATCTTATCACAAATCTTATAATAGATATGATACACGTAGAAATGAACATCCTTGAGAAAGGAATCCCCTTTTGAGGAATCATTAACAATCTATACTTTTCCTCGCACCGAAACTTAGAAAGTCTTCGTTGTGAAGATCCACAAAAGAAAAGTTTAGGGCCGGGATAAAAGATAAAACTTTGTAATCCTTTTTTTATTTTTTCGTCTTTTTCATTTTTAATTGACATAGACCTAATTCGGTTAGTAAAATAAAAAAAAAGGATGATGCGTTGAGAATGGTCGGGATAGCTCAGCTGGTAGAGCAGAGGACTGAAAATCCTCGTGTCACCAGTTCAAATCTGGTTCCTGGCACATGATTTATTTGTATTGGGTATCTATTCTATCAAATTGATTGATATAGATATTCATTACATTAATAGTATGGATCGTGATACATACTTATCCATCTAGG